TTTAGAAATAAAAATAAGATATATAAATTATACTTATTAGCTTTAACAAGTAATGTAAGTATGTAAAGAAATTATTATGCAATTCTAGCTATGTATTAAGGAGAGCAAATTTGATATAAAAAGGAATATTATATATTTCTAGTTAATAAGCTCTAGAATAAATTTAATAATAAACGAAGTGAAGTGAAATATCTCAGTAACTTCAGGAAAAGAAATCAAAAGAGATTCTATGAATAGCGTGAGCCAAAGTAGATAAGTCTATTAAGTAAAATGGTTTATAAACTGTTTGAACGGGGAACCTTCCTCAAAGACTAAATATGATACATAAGCGATAGATAATGGGCCGTGAGGTAATTAGAAGTTAGTAGTAATTTTATAAGCAGTTCTAATAAATTAAATTTAAAGAACGTACCTTTTGCATAATGGGTCAAAGTTAACATTAGATGCGAGAAAATTTCGTAGTTAAACCAAACATTAAAATAACGATTAGTGTCTAAAGTTAGACCCGAAGCCTAGTGATTTTACTATGATCAGGATTATAAAAGTCCGAACGGGTGATTGTGGGAAAAATCTCCGAAGAATCGTGGTAGGTATAGTGAAAGACAATACTGACTAGGATAGCTGGTTTTCTGCGAAACCTATAACAGTAGGCAATTTAAGTAAATATCTTAGCAGGTACAGAATTTAATATAAGGAAGTGTTATATTGCGCAAATTGGGGAATCGTGAAGATTTTATCAGTGAGTATGTAGACTCGGAATGGCAAAGATATATCTTGAATGATCAGACATAGAATGATAAGGTTGAATACAGCCTTTTTGTAGAAGTGACCTTTCTGCTATAAACCCTCAAATTGACGGGGAACCCCTAAAGCAATCATAACCCAGTAAGAATAGTAATTTTTCTTATGGCTCAGGTAATGACTCGAGGTAAGGTAAAATCATGATTGATATACGGTAGTATAATGGGAATCCACAGCCAAGCACCCACTGCTTAATTTAAGTAAAGGTGCGAAGTTCATCGGCTAAATGTTGGTTGGCTTAGGCGATTTTTTGAAAATTAACCCTAAGCTTAGGATATTGTCAGGCAATAATAGTGATGATCGATGGCAATAAAAAATAATTATTTTTTGAAATATATTTCCATAAGAAAATGAAATATTATACCTTTGTAATATTTATTTCAAATATTAAGAATAACAATGGAAAAAATAATACCTGTAAAAATGTATAATAATGCTTTTATAAAAAAAAGTAAAATATTTTTAGATAATAAAAATAAATCTGGTATTTATAAATGAATAAACAATATAAACGGTAATACTTACATAGGTAGTGGTTTAAATTTAACAAAGAGAATAGGGGATTATTTTAACGAAAGTGAATTAAAAAGAAATCCTAGGCCTATTCATGCTGCTTTGTTAAAACATGGTCATGATAACTTTACGTTGGAAATATTAGAATATTGTAAACCTGATGAACTTATTAAAAGAGAACAATATTATCTCGATTTAATGAAACCTGAATATAATATATTAAAAAATGCTTATTCTTTATTAGGTTTTAAACATAGTGATGAAACTATTACTAGATTAAAATTAAAATCTATTTCAGAAGAACATAAAAAGATATTATCTTCAGCACATTTAGGTAAAGAAGTTAGTCAAGAAATTAGAGATAAATTATCTTTAGCTACGACTAATTATAAAAAAAATAACCCTTTATCTCCGGAAGCTTTAGCTAATATTAAAGCTAAAACTACGGAGCGTGAAGGTAAAAAAGTTAGAATTTTAAATATTAAAACTAATGAAACATTAGATTTTTCTACTTTAACAGAAGCTGGTGAATATTTAGGAATTAAAAGACAAGCTATAAGAAATGCAATCAATAGAGGAAGTATTGTTAAACAACAATATCGTATTTTTTGAGCAATAATTATTTTTAGTTTGATTTATAGTGCTATAGTGATGTGTATAAGAGACAGGCTATAGTGCCTATTAATTAAACTAAGGTTTATTTATAAACCTTATTGTCCAAATGGATAATTTATAATATATAAATTATTTAGGGATAACATTTTGTTTATTTTATAAGCAAAATTCCGTGTATGTCAAAAGGGAAACAGCCCAGAACAAGAGTTAAGGTTCCTAAATTATTTGTTAAGTGAAAGTAAGAAAGTTTTTATTAAAGTCGACAAGGAGATAGGCTTAGAAGCAGCCATAATTTTATGACCTCGTAACAGAGCGCTTGTTAAGTTATAAAAGCATCGAAAATATAACGGATCTAAACAATATACCGAAACCTTGTCCATAAATTAATGCAGGGATTCTTGCATATTTATGGGGTAGCAGAACGTTGAATTAGGCTAAATAGCAAGTTTATAAATTTGTTATGTTAATTCAAGTGAGAATGGTGACATGAGTAACGAAAAGAATAGTAGATTTTGGAAATTTTTTTCTTAGTAGTAGCCTAGTAAGCTATAAAAATACAAAAGAATAATAATCTAAATACATTAAATAATAGATCTTATTTAGTGCTTACAAGATCTACTATCCGCCTAAAGCTTATGGTTAGAATTAAGTAACGGCCTCTAAGCTTTTTATCTAAAGATGGAAGCGATGAGAAAATCTTTTATTATGAAACGACATTTATCTAGTGAAAAATGTACAGGAAATATCATGATATAGTAACCGTACCTAGAAACCGACTACGGTAAGCTAGTAGAGTATACGAAGGCGTAATTGAGGTAACAATCATAAAGGAACTCCGGCAAATTGACTATCGTAACTTCGGGATAAGTAGGGCTCATTATTCTTGATTAATATCAGGTAAAGAGGAAGAAACATAAATGAATGTTGTACGACTGTTTATTAAAACACAGCACTTGTGCTTAAAGATTAAAAATCTATGTATAAAGTGTGATGTCTGCCCGGGTGCCGGCGGCTGACAGAGATAATTGGATGTGATTACTGTTTGATATTGATGGAGGCCCCGGTTAAAGGCGGCCTTAACGTGAGGGTCCTAAGGTAGCGAAGTGCCTTGGCCGTTAAATGCGGTCTTGCATGGGTGGTGTACGGTGCAACAGGTGTCTCTGTGATTGACTGCGGGAGTTGGAATAGCTGTGCAGATACAGCTTACCACTGGTTAGACGGGGAGACCCTTTGCAGCTTTACTGTTACTAATGATAGATCTTGGTGAAAAATTTTCAGACTAGACGGGAATTGATTAAATGTATATGAGAAACCTTTATTTTTGATCCTCCATTTGAATGAATTGATATACCTACAAGTGTTACGTATATCATCCTAGTTCAGCCTATATTCTTAGTTTATTAAGAAATAGGTAACCTTGGAAAGGAACTATTACTAGGAGACAGTTTATGTGGGGCACAGGCCCTGTAAAGAGTACAACAGGCTGTGTCTAATTATTATTTTTATATTTGTTTGCTATTTTTATATAAATCATATTCACTTTGATATAATTCTATTGTAATACTTGGTAGTACGCCTTACAAGTTATACTCTTATAATTATATCCAAAATTTAGGTCAGAATTTGACTATACTGAAATTAGAGATAATTTAAAATTTTATGTATTACTTGGTGGTTCCTTTTTTATAGCAAGCTATAAAAAAATACTACAAGCTTAATACTAAAGTTTTATAGTTATTCGTATTTATATACGAACTAATTATGTTTTGAATATCTAAAAAGCTCAACGGCTTAATCTTGCCTTACTGTTTGATTATCGACAAATCTTACAGTTGCGGTAACAGAGCATAGGATCACAAGATGCAATAAGGAAAGATCTTGGATTATTGGAAAAGCTACGCTAGGGATGTTTGTCCTTTAATCTTTATTAAAAGAATTATTATAAATTGGGTAAATTTCAAGAATTATCTAGTTTTCGCATTAATTGTAAACTTGAAGCGAAATTTATCTTAGCATAATATAAGATAAAAACGTTCAACGACTATATGGTGAGTGTTATGCATAGTTTGCTGCTACTTAGTTTGCTTTTAGTAAGCTAAAATTAAGCAAGCTACAACGCAATAATCCTTTATTACTACCCAACATTTTATTATTATATATTGTATTATTACAAAAAAAGAAAAAAAATTATTATGAAAACAAATATTACATTAAGACGCAAGCTACATCTTATATTATCTAAAGTACCTCAAAAAATTACTTTAAATAATAAAATAGCTGATATAAGAAAAACAAAGTATTTACCTTCTTTCTCTGAAGAATGAAAAGATACTATATATTCTTATAATAAAAATACTATAAAAAATATTCCAAGCCATCATCTTAATATTCATAAGATAATACAAAGTTATTCTCATTTATATTTTTCTAATAAAAAAAATAATAATAACAAAAGATTTATATATCCAGGTAAATATATTACTATGAAAAGAAGGCGTAATTTATTAAGAAAAATTTATGTTAGTAATCCAGATATTCAATATACAAATAATAACGCAATTATTACTTTATTTACATTAAATAGAGAAAGAAATTATTTATTTAAAAAATATGTTAAAGTGAACAAAAAAATACAAAATTATTTAATGCAACGTTATTTACCCTTATATCCAAATAATATAATAAATTTATATAATGTTTTTGAAGGCACTAACTTTAGCTTACTTAGCAAGCTAAAGCTCTGAGATAAAAATAAATTTATACAATATAAATTAAAATATCTAAGTAAATTTTTATTATTAAAAAATTTATATTTAAAAAAAGTATGAAGTAGAATCATTAAGACTTTTCTTAAAAGACATTTAATCTTTTTAAGAAAATATGAATTATTATATTCATTAAATCAATTAAAATTTAATAAATTAACTTTATTAAATAAATTAAGTTTATTATTAAATAAGATTTTAGGTAAAAAAATAGAATATAATATAATAAATCTAAAATCTATTATATTTAATCGTGATTTATTTCACTCAAGCTCTCGCTTTGAAATTAAAAAATTAATAATCATTTATACTATATATAAAAGATATATTAATATATTAGGTAAAGTAAATTTTCCAGATACTGATCTTACACATAGTGAAGGTGGAAACTACATATTAAATAAATATAAAGATGGAAAAATTTTATCTTACCATACGCTATTTATAGCTTGCGCAGAAAAAAAATACAGGACTAGCGCCTGAGCTAAACCGGAGAGTATAAATAACCATAAAAACTTAGATAAATTTATAGATGTACACAAACTAATAATAATAGCCATACCACTGAGAAATATACTAATATATATACATAAAGAAATATTTAATTCAATTCAATATAAAAACATTGAAGGTATAAAAATCGAAGCTAAAGGTAGATTAACTAAACGTTATAGAGCAGATAGATCTGCTCATTATAGAAAATGAAAAGGTGGATTACAAAAAACATCTTTACATTCAACTTTATTTAGAGGAAATGTTAATCCTAATATATCATATTCTATAGCTAATAATACACGTCGTGTAGGTTCATTTGCTATAAAAGGTTGAATATCAGGAAAATAATATTTTGTGCAGCAGCTTCTTATTTTTTATAAAAAAATAGCAGCCACTCCTTAACTTGCTATAATTAAAAAGTTAAGAAAAATTAGAGCTAAAGCTCATCAATATATATATATATAAAATGAAGACATAGTCTGAACCATTTTGAAAGAATAGGAAATTAAGGTTAGCAATTATTGCTAATATATAAAGCTAAAGCAAGAAAGCTATAGATTCTGATAACAAATAGAACAGGCTAATTTGCGCAAGAGTGTACAAAATGAGTGCGCGGTTTGGCACCTCGATGTCGGCTTAACTTATCCTCATGGATGAAGAAACTGTGTAGGGTGCGACTGCTCGTCATTAAAAAGTTACAAGAGCTGGGTTAAATACGTCGTGAGACAGTATGGTTTCTATCTTCTAGTGGAAATTAGAATAAAATAAGAACGAACTTTTGTACGAAAGGAACAAGAATGATTTTGTAACTTGCTATATTTTTATTAGCAAGTGGGAAGTTATAGTTACTAACCTATGGTTTACCTGTTGTTTATATGCCCTGTTATTAAATATATAAATTGCATGAATATATTACTATTAATATATTTATTAATTAGTATTAGTCGCTTCGCATAAATATTTATATTTAGATCAATACCATGCTAATTTAGTAATACACTACTGTTTATATATATGTATATATTAATAATATATACAGAGGATGTATCGTTCACTAGGATAATATATTATATAGGCACGGCAGGAAAGCTAAGTTGGTTAAAGATAAGTGCTGAAAGCATAATAGGCACGAAGCTTATCTTAATATATCTCTTAAATATATGTATTAGAATAATACACAATAGGCTTTCTTTTGTAAGAATCTCGAGATTTGTAAGATGAAAGTACTAATTTTATAAAATACTATGTATATATATATCATTTTTATTAATAGCCTGATTAGCATAAAAGTAATGCAATTGTTTTGTAATCAATAGACGGAGGCGCGATACCTCTATCGGGCTTTAGTTAACAAGACTAACTATATATAATATATAGCATATATAGCTAATATATTTGTATATATGTAGCTTAGCTTGCCTCGCGGCGATTTTTTGATGCTATTTATAGCTTTATATTTTTTCTGCGCAAATAGGAGCCCTAGCATTAATAAAAAAAATAAAGCTATACAGGGCCTATTTTTTTTTAATAATATTTGAATTCTTAGAAAAAAAGGTTATGCCTAGCTTGCGCTATTTATAGCTTTAGGTATTTTTTTTCTGCGCAAATAGGAGCCCTAGCATTAACAAAAAAAATCTAAATGATTCAATTAGTGGATGCTAGTATCGATGACATTATAAATACATTTTCTTGTTAAAAGAGTACAAAAAACGAAATTTAATAGTAAATTAAGGCTAGGGATATTTATGCGAACGCGAAGCCCTAAAGCTATATCTAAAATTTATAAAGTTATCTTTAAAGCCCTCCACCATCACTACGCTTTATATTTATATAAATATAAAATCGTGGGCCACTAGAGGATTAGTAGTCAAGTGGTTACGACATAGCTCTTTCAATGCTACCATCGCAGGTTCGATCCCTGTCTAGTCTATAGCGGATTAGTGTAATAGAAACACGTTCGGCTCATGATCGAAAAATATTGGTGCAATTCCTTTGTCCGCGTATTTAATGTTACTTACCTTGTTATGCTTCGCATAAAAGTTTTATGGTATACCTAAAATAAGTAGTCTCGGCTAGCAGGTAGATTAAATCAATTATCAATATTTGTTAAGGTGTATTTTATAATCAATGTTCTGAAATATATATATATATTATTTATATAGGCACTACGAATTAGAAAAAAATACTAAGGGGTTATAGCTTATAGGTCAAGCTACACTTAGCTAACGTACTAGTATAAAAATAATAAAAAATTTCTTTTATCTTAGAAAGGTTCCATACTGCGCTATTAATACCTTTAGGGCTCCCTCGCATAAAAATCCTAGCTTTAAAAATAGTATAATAATATAATGTAATAATAATATATTCAAACTAGAATATAATAGGGGCTATAGCTTAATCGGTAAAGCATACTGCTCATAACAGTAATAATAAGTGTTCAAGTCACTTTAGCCCTACATGTCCAAGTGGTGAAATTGGTAAACACAACAAACTTAAGCTTTGTAGACTTCGGTCTTGAAGGTTCAAGTCCTTTCTTGGATATTAGGGGATATAATTCAATTGGTAGAATGTTAACTTTGCACGTTAAAAGCCTAGGTTCGATTCCTAGTTTCTCCAAGCTTGTGAAGCTCAATTGGTTGAGCGAAATATTGAAGCTATTTAGGTTGTAAGTTCGAATCTTATCACGAGCAATAGCTAGAACCAGGGTTTTAGTATAACGGTGAATGCATATGACTTTTAATCATAAAGATGTAGGTTCAATTCCTGCAAATCCTATATAAATATGCCGGAATAGGTAGACGGGATGGTTTTAGGAGCCATTGAATTTATATTCATGTAGGTTCGACTCCTATTATTTATATCATATCTCGTAGATTAATAGGTAAATCATGAATTTTTGGTATTCAATAGTGGGTGTTCGAATCACCTCGAGATAAAGCCTTCCACCATCCTACGCTCGATGTAGGGATCACAGTAAGGTGGTTATAGTTCAATCGGTAGAGCAGCTATTTGTGGCATAGCAAGTTCCCTGTTCGAACCAGGGTTTCCACCCTTATTATTCATAGCTTTATGCGAAGCATTACATAGCAACATTAACAATAGCTTATGCCTAAGTAGTTCAACGGTTAGAACACTGATCTCATACATTGGTAATAAGAGTTCGATTCTCTTCTCAGGCTTAGTATTATGATAATTATTTCTATTTTATCTCTTTTACTTTCGAATGCCGTTAATTTAAGACGTGATGTAGCTATTTTATATAATAGAATAGCCATACTTATTTTACTATATTGTATAGTACATGATTATACTTCTTTAACTGTAGTAACTAAAGGAATAGGGCTACATGGGGGTTTATTATTAATTAATAATCTTACACAAATATTTCATATTTTTGTTTTTATTGTTACTATATTTATTTTAACCTTAACTAGTTTTTACCCTAGAAAAGTATGAGTATCAGAATATTCTTCAATCAAAGATCTTTTGTTTAATAAATTTATATATTATAATACTAAAATTATTAATAAAATGGGTGAACATTTAAAAATTATAGAATATCCTTTAATTATATTATTTATTGTTAGTGGTGCTATATTCTTAATGTCTAGTAATGATTTAATTACTATATTTTTATCTATTGAATTACAAAGTTATGGTTTATATATTTTAAGTACTGTATATAGAAACTCTGAATTATCTACTACTGGAGGGTTAATTTATTTCTTATTAGGAGGGTTAAGTTCTTGTTTTATATTATTGGGTACTGCATTATTATACGCTAATAGTGGTAGTACTAGTTTAGATAGTTTATATATTATTACAAGTATTAGTGATATACGTAGCGAAGCTTCTAATGATTTATGATATTCCCCTAATTATATAAGTTTATCTTTAGTTATATTTACTATGGGATTTTTATTTAAAATTAGTGCAGCACCATTTCATTTCTGATCTCCTGACGTTTATGATGCTATACCTACTATTGTTACTACTTTTGTAGCATTAATAGCTAAAGTATCTATATTAATCTTATTATTGCAATTAGTATATTATACTAATGCAGATATCACTATGAATAATTGAACATTTATATTGTTAATTAGTTCATTATTCTCATTAGTTGTAGGTACTGTAGTAGGTTTAACTCAATTTAGAATTAAAAGATTATTAGCTTATAGTACAATTTCACATGTTGGATTTATGTTATTAGCTTTAAGTATTTCTAGTATTGAATCAATACAAGCACTTATATTTTATTTAACTCAATATATAATTAGTAATTTAAATGCATTTATTATATTATTAGCTATAGGTTATACATTATATTGCTATACTAGTGATAATAAAGAACATGACGAATTATTAGATAAAACAAATTCACCTATTCAATTAATAACACAATTAAAAGGTTATTTCTTTATAAATCCTGTTTTAGCTTTAAGTTTAACTATTACTATATTCTCATTTGCTGGAATACCTCCTTTAGTAGGGTTCTTTGGTAAACAAATGGTATTAAGCGCTGCTTTAGATAAAGGTTTATATTTCATAACTTTAATTGCTATATTAACTAGTGTTATAGGGGGAATATATTATTTAACTATTATTAAAGAAATGTTCTTTAGTAAATCGAATTATAAAGTAAATACATTATTAGGGCTTAACTTACGTAGTGAGCTAAGCGGACTAAAGCTATTCAAATTAAAAGGTAATGTTTATAATAATAATGTAGCTATAAAAAGTGTAGAATATAATTATAAAAATATAGTTCTATCTAGTTCTATATCCTTTATTATATCTATCCTTACTTTAACTATATTATTATTCTTATTTATGAACAAAGAATGACTTAGTATGAGTACCATATTGGTACAATTAATATTTAATAGTTAATGAGTGGTACAACTTTTCTTTTTATTTTTGTATGTATAATAGCTATATTATTTTTAGCTTTAAATTTTATATTAGCTCCACATAATCCTTACCAGGAAAAATATAGTATATTTGAATGTGGTTTTCATAGTTTCTTAGGTCAAAATAGAACACAATTTGGTGTAAAATTTTTTATCTTTGCATTAGTTTATTTATTATTAGATTTAGAAATATTAGTAATATATCCTTATGGATTAAGTAGTTATGAAAATGGTATATATGGTTTAATTATTGTATTATTATTTATAGGTATAATTACAGCAGGTTTTGTATTTGAATTAGGTAAAGGAGCCTTAAAAATAGATAGTAGACAATCTTATAATTATTATAATGTACAATCTACTAAAAATTTTATCAATACATTTTTTGAAAATAAATAATAGGATGTTTAGCTTACTTAGTTTTATGCGAAGCATTACTAACTATTAATTTTATTGTTTAATAGCTTTATGCGAAGCATTACTATTAATAAACTTTAGTGCTATTTATAGCTTTAGGTATTTTTTTTTCTGCGCAAATAGGAGCCCTAGCATAAAAAAATAAAGCTATAGTCCCTCTAGTGCCTTATTATTTTATGAAATTTTTATTCTAAGTCAATGGGCGATAGGTTCCACCTATATAAAGCTAGTAAATAAATTATGATCATTTTATTATTATTATAATATAAATATGTTACAATCTTCAAAAATAATAGGAGCAGGATTAGCTACTGTAGGATTAGCAGGAGCAGGAGTAGGAATTGGAGTAGTTTTCGGTTGCTTAATATTAGGTGTTGCTAGAAACCCTTCATTAAAAAATCAATTATTCTCTTACTCTATTTTAGGATTTGCTTTCTCAGAAGCTACTGCGTTATTTGCATTAATGATGGCATTATTATTATTATATGTTGCTTAATTAAATTTAGCATATTAGTTGATGTTAATTAGCAGGGATGGTGGTGGGTGCGTATAAACGTAATTAAAAATTTTTTATTTAGAAATGGATATTTAAAATAAAATGACAAATATATTAAATTCAATTATTAGCTTTGATGCTCCGGAAGCATGAGGTATTTATTTCCAAGATAGTGCTACTCCGCAAATGGAAGGATTAATAGAATTACACGATAATATTATGTATTATTTAGTTTTAATATTATTTGCTGTGGGATGAGTATTATTTTCAATAGTAAAAAATTTTGCTATGAAAAATTCACCTATATCTCATAAATATTTAAATCATGGTACATTGATAGAATTAATATGAACTATTACACCAGCATTAGTTTTAATATTAATTGCTTTCCCTTCATTTAAATTATTATATTTAATGGATGAAGTTAATGATCCATCATTAACTATTATAGCTGAAGGACATCAATGATATTGAAGTTATCAATATCCTGACTTTATAAATTCAGATGGTGAATTTATAGAATTTGATTCTTATATTGTGCCAGATTCAGATTTAGAAGATGGAGGATTAAGAATGTTAGAAGTAGATAACAGAGTTATGTTACCTGAATTAACTCATACAAGATTAGTAGCTACTAGTGGTGATGTTATACACTCATTAGCTTGTCCAGCTTTAGGTATTAAATGTGATGCATATCCAGGTAGATTAAATCAATTATCAATATTTGTTAATAGACCAGGTGTATTTTATGGTCAATGTTCTGAAATATGTGGAATATTACATAGCTCAATGCCTCTTGTATTCCAATCTACAGATTTACCTACATTCTTAAATTGATTATATAATGCATAATTGTAAATATACATATAGTAATTTCACTATACCCTTTGGTTATTTTTTATTAAAAAATAGGCCCATGGACCTATCTTTATTTTTTTTATTAAAAAATCGCCGGAAGGTAAAAGATATTAGTTTAATGGTAGAATAAGATACTACGGATGTCTTGATAATAGTTCGAATCTATTATATCTTTAGGACAAATTGACAAAAATATTAATTAATTAATTAAATGAGTTTAACTTTAATACTTTTTTTAATAGGAATTTTAGGATTCGTATTTAATAGAAAAAATATAATATTAATGTTAATTTCCATCGAGATAATGTTAGTATCTATTACATTCTTAATTTTGATAAGTTCTATAAATATTGATGATATTATAGGACAAACGTATGCTATATATATTATCGTTATTGCTGGAGCAGAATCTGCTATAGGTTTAGCTATATTAGTAGCCTTTTATAGACTTAGAGGAAGTATAGCAATAGAATATAAATAATGTATTTGAGTATAATTATATTACCATTATTAGGTTCAATAGCATCTGGTTTTTTTGGTAGAAAAATTGGTATATCAGGTAGTCGTATATTAAGTTGTATAACTATATTTATGACTACAACATTTGCTATAATAGGATTCTTTGAAATTGGATTTAATAATAACCCTGTATCAATTAATTTATTTAAATGATTAGACAGTGAATCATTTAATATAGCATGAAATTTCCAATTTGATAGTTTAACAGTCTCAATGCTAATACCTGTATTAATAATAAGTTCTTTAGTACATTTTTATTCTATAGGTTATATGAGCCATGATCCTCATAGTCAAAGATTTTTTAGTTATTTAAGCTTATTTACTTTTATGATGATTATCTTAGTAACAGGTAATAATTATTTATTAATGTTTGTAGGTTGAGAAGGTGTTGGTGTTTGTTCTTATTTATTAGTGAGTTTCTGATTCACTAGAATAGCTGCAAATCAAAGTTCTTTATCTGCATTCTTAACAAATAGAGTAGGTGATGCTTTTTTAACTATAGGAATGTTTATAATATTATGATCTTTAGGTAATTTAGATTATAGTATAGTATTTTCATTAGCTCCTTATATTAATGAAAATATAATAACTATTATAGGTATATGTTTATTAATAGGTGCAATGGCTAAAAGTTCACAAGTAGGTCTTCATATTTGATTACCTATGGCAATGGAGGGTCCTACACCTGTTTCTGCATTAATTCATGCTGCTACTATGGTTACAGCCGGAGTATATTTATTAATACGTTCATCACCATTGATAGAATATAGTTCTACAGTATTATTAATATGTTTATGATTAGGTGCTGTTACTACAGTATTTAGTTCATTAATAGGTTTATTCCAACAAGATATTAAAAAAATTATAGCTTATTCTACTATGAGTCAATTAGGTATGATGGTTATCGCTATAGGTTTATCATCATACAATATAGCAATATTCCATTTAGTAAATCATGCTTTCTATAAAGGATTATTATTCTTAGGTGCAGGTGCTGTAATTCATGCTGTAGCTGATAATCAGGATTTAAGAAGATATGGTGGATTGATATCATTCTTACCTTTAACTTATACAGTGATATTAATAGCTAGTCTTAGTTTAGTAGCTTTCCCTTTCATGACAGGATTCTATAGTAAAGATTTTATCTTAGAATCTGCATTTGGTCAATATCATTTCAGTAGTATTAGTGTTTATTTTATAGCTACTATCGGTGCTATATTTACAACACTATATTCAGTTAAAGTAATTTATTTAACATTTATAGCTAATCCTAACGGACCTATACAATATTATAAAAATGCACATGAAGGTGATATATTCTTAAGTTTACCTTTAGTAATATTAGCTATATTCTCTATATATTTTGGTTATTTAACTAAAGATGTATTTATAGGTTTAGGTTCAGGTTTTTTTATTGATAATAGTATATTCATACATCCTATGCATGAAATATTAATTGATACTGAGTTTGCTGTACCTACTATATTTAAATTATTACCTTTTATATTTACAATATCATTCTCAGTTTTAGCTATAATTTATCCTGAATTTATGTCTAGCAGTGTAACAAACTTTAAATTATCTAATCTCGGATATTATATATTCGGTTTCTTTAATCAACGTTTTTTAATAGAATATTTCTATAATAAATATATAGTAAATACAGTATTAGACCTTGGAGGTCAAACAACTAAAATCTTAGATAAAGGAAGTATAGAATGAGTAGGTCCTTATGGTATAGGTTTATCATTACAAAAAGTAAGTAAAACAATATCAAGTTTACATACAGGGATAGTAACAGATTATGCATTATATATATTATTAGCAATTTGTTTCTATATATCTATATTTACTTTTGTGTCTATATTTAACGATATAATTAATATTATAACATTATCAAGTGTATTAGTGGCATGCCTTATTACAAGCAAGTTAAAAATATAATATAAAAAATTATTAGGTTGAGCCTATAGTATCTTTTTACTTACGGTGATTTTTTGATGCTATTTTTTTTATTAAAAAAAAGCTATAAATATAGGTATACAACAAAACAGCTTCACACAAATTATAATTTGTATTAATTACAGTACTAATAAAACGAAATTATACAGTGATGCTTAGCTTGCTTCTATACAAGCTAAAGCTATAAATAAACTGTGTGTCAAATTATTTATCAAAAAGTCAATGAGAATATTAAAAAGTCATCCTTTATTAAAATTACTTAATGCTTATATAATTGATCATTCACAACCAACTAATATAAGCTATTTATGAAACTTTGGTTCATTATTAGGTTTATGTTTAGGTATACAAATAATTACAGGAGTAACATTAGCTATGCATTATAACCCTAGTGTAGCTGAAGCATTTAATTCAGTAGAACATATTATGCGTGATGTAAACAATGGATGATTAATCCGTTATTTACATAGTAACACTGCATCAGCTTTCTTCTTTTTAGTGTATTTACATATAGGAAGAGGATTCTACTATGGATCATATAGATCACCAAGAACATTAGCTTGAATCTTAGGTGTAATTATACTTATCTTAATGATGGGTATAGGATTCCTGGGTTACTTTAACATAGCCCAAAATGATTATAATATTTATAATAATAATAATAAAACTATTAATAGCGCTTGCGCTATTTTTTTTATTAAAAAAAAATCTAACAACAAAAGATATTATTCTACGTCTGCTATTTATAGCTTTAGGTATTTTTTTTCTGCGCAAATAGGAGCCCTAGTATTGATAAAAAAAATAAAGGTAGTAATCCTATTAATGATTTTTTACATTCTAAAAACTTAAAGCCAGTATTTATATATGATAATGTAGATAAAGATTCTGTTCGTAAAAATATTACTAAAGAAACTAAAGGACTTAGTGGTATTTATATGATTTTAAATAAAGAAACTTTAAGTTATTATATAGGATCTGCCTCTACAGGAAGAATATATTCAAGATTTACAAGTCATTTAATTTATTTTAAAGGAAGTAAAATGGTAAAAAACTCAGTTAAAAAATACGGTTTACATAATTTTGTTTTTATTATTTTAGAATTATTTCCCGAAATAGTTAATCAAGAAAACAATAAGCAATTATTAAATTTAGAAGATTTTTACTTAAAATCTCTTTTACCTGATTATAATATATTAACTGAAGCAGGTAGTAGTTTTGGTTATAAACATACAGAAATAACTAGAATAAAAATGAAAACAAACTATAGTGAAAAACGTAGACAAGAAATAGGTAATTTGAATAAAGGTAAAAGTTTTTCACCTGAAACTATAGAAAATATGAGAGAATCAGCTTTAAATAGAGATAATATTAATTATACTGAACCAAGTATTTTAAATATGAAAAAAAACTCTAAAGCTATCATAGTTAAAGAATTAAATAATATAGTATACGGAGAATTTAATAGTATTGTTGATACAGCTAAGGCTTTAAATTGTTCTACTAAAACAATACAAAGAACTTTATAAAAGCCCAAGCCAAAATTTAAAAGGTCGTTGAATATTAAATTTTAAATAAATTCATACCTTGAATATTATAATTATAGTCCTGCAAGTAATAAATTTTATGCAATTTATGGAAAAAAATCAAATTTAAAGCAGAATGACTTGACAGAGTCATTGAAGAAATATCTATTTCTTTGGCGATACTAGTGAAAACGATCAAAAGATATATATATTATATATAAGAGATACGTCGGTTATCCATATAATCGCGACAGACTGGGTCACTAGTGGGTGGCTGAAATGCTGCTTAATGCACAGTCGAAACTTTTTATCTAAGATAAATGTAATATTCGAACTATAAAGATATTACAGCTTTTATTGCTAGCGCGCTATGCGTAAAAGTAAGTAACGTATGTATTACCTTATGGACAAATGTCTCTATGAGGAGCTACAGTTATTACAAATTTAATAAGTGCTATTCCATGAATAGGACAAGATATCGTTGAGTTCATATGAGGAGGTTTCTCTGTAAATAATGCAACTTTAAACAGATTTTTTGCATTACATTTTGTATTACCATTTGTATTAGCTGCATTAGTTATTATGCATTTAATAGCTGTTCATGAAACAGCTGGAGCAAGTAACCCTTTAGGTACACCTGCATATTATGATAGAATACCATTTGCACCATATTACTTATTTAAAGATTTAATAACAATATTTTTATTTATGTTTGGATTAAGTATATTTGTATTCTTCATGCCTAATGTATTAGGTGATAGTGAAAATTATATAATGGCTAATCCAATGCAAACACCGGCAGCTATAGTGCCTGAATGATATTTATTACCATTCTATGCTATATTAAGATCTATACCTAAGAAATTATTAGGTGTAATAGCTATGTTCGCATCATTAGTAATTTTAATGGTATTACCTAAAACAGATTTAGGTATTACTAAAGGTTTACAATTTAGACCTTTAAGTAAGATAGCATTCTATTTATTTGTAACTAATTTTTTATTATTATTACAATTAGGTGCTAAACATGTTGAAAGTCCATTTATAGAATTTGGACAAATAAGTACAGCTTTATACTTTGCTTATTATTTAATAATAATGCCTGGTATAAGTATATTAGAAAATACTTTAATAGATTTATGCGCAGTAGCTAGCACACAAAAAGTTCAATAATTAATTTAGAAGCCATAGTACATATTCTAGTTATATTTCGTTTTACTTAAAAAAAGCTAAGTATAACAAAAAATGATGATTGTAAAAGGTTTACACTTTAATTGCAAATTAAAAGTTTGAGGTTCGATTCCTCCATTATTTTTAATTAAATCTATATAATAAGTTACTATATAAAATTATAGAAAATAATTTATAAAGCTTTTTATTAAGGCTATTTTTGTTTATGCTAATATATTTATATAAAGCTAACACTAAATATTATATTTAAAATTTTTGAAGTATATTACAATAAATTTTGCTTATAAGCAGATAAATAATATTTACTTAATTTATACAATATCAATATATATTAATATGAAAAAAACAACTTAAAATCTCAAATGTCAATGGGTATAGAAAGATGATTTACTTCTACTAATGCCAAAGATATAGGAACATTATATTTAATATTTGCCTTATTTTCTGGATTATTAGGTACAGCATTTTCTGTATTAATAAGATTAGAATTAAGTGGACCAGGAGTTCAATTTATAGCAAATAATCAATTATATATAACAGGTATAATAAACACTCACGCTATATTAATGATATTCTTCATGGTTATGCCTGCTTTAATAGGAGGGTTCGGTAACTTCTTAATGCCTTTAATGGTAGGAGGTCCTGATATGGCATTTCCAAGATTAAATAATATTAGTTTCTGATTATTACCACCTAGTTTATTATTATTAATATTCTCGGCTTGTATAGAAGGTGGAGTAGGTTCTTTCCTGTGCCTAAATAGTAATTAATTACTATTTAGTATATCACTGTATGCTGGAAATACCTATGAAGGGAAATCAGCAGGAAACCAAACAGATATCTAATATCTTAGTAGGATCCTCAGAGACTATACGTGATACATCCAATGGATGAAGAGATAGTCCAATTTTATATGTAAATATAAAAAAACGAATTTTATTGTATAGGCAGAAAAAAACGATAAAATTACTAAATCTTCCTGTAATCTTTCTTTATCTAATGAAAATATACCTAATCAACAATTAGGTAGTTATTTAGCTGGATTAATAGAAGGAGATGGATCTATAATTGTACCTAAAACAATTAGAAATTCAAAAGGTAAATTATTATATCCTGTAGTAAAAATCACTTTTGTAAAAAAGGATGCACCATTAGCTATTAAAATACAAGAAAAAATTAGTGGCGGAACGCTGGCGTATCCAAAGAATTCCAATTATGTGGATCTTTTGTTTCAAAATAAGGATTCTATACAAAAGATTGCTATACTGCTTAATGGTAATATGCGTACACCTAAGATTGAAGCCTTACATAGATTAATTGATTGATTAAACAGTAGAAATCAAACACAATTAATTAAATTAGTGGCATTGCCTATAAATTCTACTTCTTTAGGTAACAATTCTTGATTAGCTGGATTTATAGAAGCAGATGGTAGTTTTCATTGTGGTTTTGATTTAAATGACCAAGGTTTAGCTAATAGAGTAAGATGTTATATGACTATATCACAAAAACAAGTATATAATGTTGATAGGCTTGATCTACTAAAAAAAAATAATTCTAATTTAGATTTCATGAAACAAATACAAGAATTTCTTGAAGTTAAAACAGTAAATGAAATTAAAAGAATTAAAAAACTTTATGTAGAAGAAGCTTATATCGTTAGAACCAATAAAAAAGCTTCTTGTGATATTTTAATAAACTATTTAAAGACTTATCCATTGTTTAGCTCTAAACATCAAGACTTTTTAGATTGATCTAAAGCATATCATATTAAAATAACTAAAAAGTATATTAATAAGGAAGGTACGTATGAATTATTATCTATTAAAAATAGCATGAATACTAAAAGAACTCAATTTAATTGAGATTCATTAAACAATTTTTATGTTTAATGCGATCAGGATATATAATAAATAGATTGAAAAATTAAATTAATCACTGACAGGATGGACTTTATATCCTCCATTATCAGGATTACAAAGTCATAGTGGACCTAGTGTAGATTTAGCAATATTTGCTTTACACTTATCAGGGGTAAGTAGTTTATTAGGTGCTATTAACTTTATAACTACAATAGCTAATATGAGAACACCTGGTATAAAATTACATAAATTAACTTTATTTGGGTGAGCAGTAGGTATTACAGCTATATTATTATTATTATCATTACCAGTATTAGCTGGTGGAATTACTATGATATTACCGGATAGACCCTTTAATACATCATTCTTTGAAGTAGCTGGTGGTGGAGATCCTATATTATTCCAACATCTTTTCTGATTCTTCGGACATCCAGAGGTTTATATTTTAATAGTACCAGGATTCGGTATAATTAGTACAACAATATCAGCTAATTCTAATAAACCTATATTTGGTTATATTGGTATGGTTTATGCTATGATGTCTATCGGTATATTAGGTTTCATTGTTTGAAGCCATCATATGTATACAGTAGGTTTAGATGTAGATACTAGAGCTTATTTCACAGCTGCTACATTAATCATTGCGGTTCCAACTGGAATTAAAATATTCTCTTGATTAGCTACTTGCTACGGAGGATCTATTAAAATGACACCTTCAATGTTATTCTCATTAGGGTTTGTATTTATGTTTACTATTGGAGGATTAATAAACCACTTAGTTCTCCCTAAAAAGATCGCTATATGCTGGAAACTTCTAACAACTATGGTACTAGGATTTATAAATTCAGTAACAATTCATAGTTTTGAACAATCAGCAGGAAACCAGCAGATATCTAATATGTTAGTAAGATCTTCAGAGACTACACGCGATCCTTATGTTATTAATAACATAAGAAGATATAGTCCGTGAAATAACACGTTAATGCTTCGCATCAAAAATAATAGTAATGCTTTGCATAAAACTATTATTCGTCAGTATTCAACTCATAAAGAGCTTGCGCCAGAAGATAATATAAAAAACATAAATTTTATCAATACATATACTAATTTTAAAGAAAACCGAAACCAAATATTAAAAGAATTAAAAGATAAATCAGGTGTTTATCTTCTAATTAATAATATAAATGGACATACTTATGTAGGAAGTTCAGTACATTTAGCAGCTAGAATGAAAAATTATCTTAATACTGCTTTTTTAAAAAGTAAACAAAATTTAAATATGCCTATAACAAAAGCTTTGCTTAAATATGATCAATCTAATTTTAGTTTATTTATATTAGAGTTTGTAAATATAGATATGTTAACTGTTAAAGAAACTTTTTATATAACTTCTATTTTACCTTATTATAATGTAATAAAACAAGGTTATTCCTCTTTAGGTTATAAACATACTGAAGAAACTAAAAAATTATTATCTGAATTAGCTAAAAATAGAAGACATAGTGAAACAACTAAAGGATTAATAACTAGAGCCTTGATAGGTGAAAATAATCCTTTTTATAATAAAAATCATTCTATTGAAAGTAAAAGAAGAATAGTAGAAGCTAAATCAGCTTATCCTGTTTATATTTATAATTCTTTTAAACAATTATTAGTAATTTCTCCTTCAGTATTAACTATAGCTAAAAAAATTAATACTAATCATTCTACTATAATTAGTTATATAAAAGAACAAACTTTGTTCAGAGGTGAATGATATTTTACTAATATACCTTATAATATAGAGGATAGTCCTAAAATTGATAATTGATATAATAATTTAAAAATTACAGTATTAATTAATGATATGATAAAAAATAAACATATTAAAAAAGCTGTTTATGTATATGATGAAAATAGAAATTTTTTATCTAAATATGGTGGAGTTACTGATGCTCAAAGAGCTTTAAATATTAGTCATAGTACAATTAAAAAATATGCAGAAATGAATGCTGCTTATAAAAACTATATTTTTAGCTTTGAGAGATTAAATTAAAGTTATTCGTAAGTGGTGTTGTTTTAGCTAATGCATCATTAGATATAGCATTCCATGATACATATTATGTAGTTGCTCATTTCCACTATGTATTAAGTATGGGTGCTGTATTTGCTATGTTTGCAGGATGATATTATTGAATCCCTAAAATAATAGGATTAAATTATGACTTACATTTAGCTAAAATACAATTCTGATTATTATTTATTGGAGTTAATGTAACATTCTTCCCTCAACATTTCTTAGGTTTACAAGGTATGCCTAGAAGAATTGGAGATTATCCTGACGCTTTTGCAGGATGAAATTTAATTAGTAGTGTTGGATCTATCATCAGTGTAGTAGCTGCTTGATTATTCTTATATATTGTTTACAGACAATTATTAGATGGGAAAGTTGCAAGTAGAAATCCTTGATTAATACCTGGATTTTATACAGATATCTTACAAAGTAATTTAAATAGATCATACAGTAGTTTAGAATGAGGATTATCAAGTCCACCTAAACCTCATGCATTTGCAAGTTTACCTTTACAATCCTGTCTAGGGACGAAACCTATTTAAAAATTTATTGCACAAAATATGAACATTTATACTTACATTTTTCAATAAAAATTGATTGCACAAGATATGAACATTTATACTTACATTTTTCAATAAAAATTATTGAATAATAGAACTAATACTAGTGATAGTAATATTATTTGTAATGTCTTATTTGATGTTAGATGTTCCTACTACATATCTTGCGGCACCTAACCCAAAAAACTCCTCTAACTTTTGAACTACTGTTTTAGAGAATAGAGAAAATATTTTTAATCCTTCTGGGGATAATAATACCCTTAATGTTGAATCTAGACCAACTACCCCTGTGGTTGAACCTAGACCAACTACTGCTGTGGTTGAACCTAGACCAACTATTCCTATGGTTGAATCTAGACCTGAAGTTTTGACTGTTGAACCTAGACCATCAGGATCTAGTTCTCGAGTTAACACTCGTAGAGCTATGGATATTAACAATTTTATATGACGTGAGGATATTCATGGTTATAAATATCCCTCTCAGGGTTTACAAACAAATCCTTCAATTAATTCACATATTAACTACAATGTAAGTAATACTATGAATTCTAGCAGTTACATTTTCCAAAGTAATTTAAATCCTATACATGTTAATTATACTGTTGGAAATCAAAGTACTATTATGCAAAATGTAGCTGAATCTAGTTTTCAAGCTCAAAGTACTATTATGCAAAATGTAGCTGAATCTAGTTTTCAAGCTCAAAGTAATATGCCTGAGATGAGAGCTATAGCTGAATCTAGTTCTCAAGCTCAAAGTAATATGCCTGAGATGAGAGTCATAGCTGAATCTAGTTCTCAAGCTCAAAGTAATATACCTGAAATGAGGGTTATAACTGAATCTGGTTTTACTGAACCAAATTTAAAACCTATATGGATTGATAATTATAGTAATGTAGTAAATACTGCTACATCTAAATGTTTTAATCCCATGTTTTCAAGTTTACTTCCTTGACACGAAATACAGCTTTCTGATATAGCTAAATTAAATAGACCTAAAATAGTAGGTATTAATTTTGACTTTTCTCATCAAAATATAGAAGCAGTACTTCAAGAATTTAGATTACCAAAGGCATTTTATGTGTCTCATGAACATGTTCCTGGTTTAACTCCAAGTAATTATAAAGAATGTATTATTAATTACTATCATACTAAGGCCTGTAATAAACCCTCTATATTACTTCAGGCAGTTTTGATCGAAAATGGAGATGTTTTGAAAGTAATTAAAGGTAGATAGTATAAGTATAATTATACTTCTAATCTCATTAGCTCAATGGCAGAGCATAATACTTCTAATATTACAATCCTAGTTCGATTCTAGGATGAGATTATTATTTTAAGACTTAGCTTGCTTAATAAGATAAACAAAGTATGGAAATAGATTAAACTATTTTATTTCTATTAATATCTTATTATTTATAGGCTATTATATTAACAAAATAGATTATAGGATACACCTATGAATCAGAAACACGTCGCACAAATGATTATTTCAAGGCTATTAAATAAAGCTCGTTACTTATAGTTTCTTTAGCTTTATATATGCTAGCATATCATACTAATAGTAGAGCAGAGAGCTTATAATAAAGATTGCTATATCTATACATCAATATATTATATAGTAAGGCTATGAAATAAAGCTCTTTATTATTACTACTATAACTAAAGCTTTTAACAAATTAATTTAATACCTACCATACATATTAATAAATAAACAATGTTAATGTTATGATTAGTCGCTGCGAATATGAAGCCACACTATTTATAGCTTTAGGCGGAGCCCTAGCATTAATATAAAACTATAGAATTATCTTTTATAATTATTTATTAACTGTAACTATGTAAAAACAATGAATATAACTATTTTGTCTATAATAGAAACTATTATTTTAATGCTTCCTGCATTATTAGTAGTAGCTTATGTAACAGTAGCTGAAAGAAAAACAATGGCTAGTATGCAAAGAAGATTAGGGCCTAACGCTGTAGGTCAAATAAATAGACTTTTTTTTTAAGATTTTATCATAGTGATAAATCCATTGAAATTTTATATAAAAACCGTAAAGCTCCTTTGAAACCTTTTAAAGGGAATATAGTAAGCGTATGTGAAGATTTATTATCTTTATCTTTTGTTAATACATATTTTAAAAACTATAAAAGGAAAAGGGGCATATATATGTTTACTTTAAAAAATAACTCTGATATTTTTTATATTGGTAGAGCTAAAGATTTAGGGCGCAACTTGATATTTAAAAGCCACCTTAATGTTAATTTGAATGATAGATTTCATACTTTTGCTAAAACTATTGGTTTAGATAAATGAATTAAAGGTGGTATCAAAGGTAATTATTTATTTAGTCATGAATTAGTGGCGTCTATAGCTTGCGTTATTTTTATGCGACGCGAACCACTTTTATTTTTTTTTATTAATGCTAGGGCTCCTATTTGCGCAGAAAAATATAAAGCTATAAATAGCAGAAAAAATATAATATTAAAAGAAATATCTTTATTAAGAAAATTTAATAATTGTAAAGTATGAATTTATGATGCTTTAACTTTGGAATTACTAACTGATAAATTTCCTAGTATGCAAAAAGCAGCTGATTATTTTAACATAGACTATAGGACCATATTAAATAATATGGACACTAATTTAGCTATAATGAAAGGTAATAAATGAATATTAATTTTTAGTCATGAATTAACTGAATCTAAGAAAAAATTATTAATTAGTAATACTCCAAAGGCTGTCAATAGAAACTGTTTATTTAAAGGGTATGTAAAAAAGTTAATAGGGGGATACATATTACTAGATAATATAAACCTATTTAATACTTCGAAATTTGGAAGGCATCTAATAAAATTAAAAATTGAGTACCAAAACAAAAGTGGCGTGCCCTATTTAGGACACCAATATAGGATTATAAAGAATTATATTTTTAGTCTAATTTCATTAAAAAAGTTCAGGGAAATGTTAGATATTTTACTTGGCCTTAGTGAAAGTGAACCTTTTGCTATACATCGTCAAATTGCGGAGACCCCTTAAAGCTATTTTAACTAAATGTATTAGGTAACTAGTACATGGCACAGGTAATGACTCGTGGTACAGTAAAATCAAAATAGATGCACGAAAGGAAATAGGAAATCCGCAGCCAAGCATCGACTGCTATTAATATAGTAAAGGTGTGCAGTTCATCGACTAAATGGTGATGGGCTTGGGATTTACCCTAGCTTAAGATATAGTCAGACCTTACTTGAAAAAGTACAGGGTATAAATTTTATACCTGTTAAATGGATAATTAATAGTCATAGGTATATTAATTATTTAGGGAGAAAGTCTTATAACTTTTCCTGTATTATTGCGTTATATAAATGGATAAATTAAGATGAATTCGTATTATGGACTATTACAAGCTTTTGCTGATGCCTTAAAATTGATATTAAAAGAATATATAGCACCTACTCAAGCTAATTTAGTATTATTCTTCTTAGGTCCTATTGTTACTTTAATATTTGCTTTATTAGGATATGCTGTAATACCATATGGTCCTGGTTTATCTTTAGGTGATATGGAATTAGGAATATTATTTATGTTAGCTGTATCATCATTAGCAACATACGGTATTTTATTAGCAGGATGAAGTGCTAATAGTAAATATGCTTTCTTAGGTTCATTAAGAAGTACAGCTCAACTAATAAGTTATGAATTAGTATTAAGTTCTGTATTATTAATTATTATTATTATTAATAATTCATTAAATTTGAATATTAATGTACAATTCCAAAAAATAGTATGATTAGCTTTACCTTTATTTTGTATATTAATAATATTCTTTATAGGATCTGTAGCCGAAACAAATAGAGCACCATTTGATTTAGCAGAGGCTGAATCAGAATTAGTTAGTGGATTTATGACAGAACATGCCGCTGTAATTTTCGTATTTTTCTTCTTAGCTGAATATGCTAGTATTGTATTAATGTGTATATTTACAAGTATATTGTTTTTAGGAGGTTATTTAATAGATATACATTTAATTTATTTATTTGATATAATTAATAGTATTTATGCACATTTATTTGACATAGATTGATTAGAATCTACTACTTATACAAAATTCAGAGAACAATTGACAGGTTCATCATTAAATGGGTTATTATCTAGTTTAATATTAGGTATAAAAAGTTCAATGATGGTGTTTATATTTATCTGAGTAAGAGCGTCGTTCCCAAGAATTAGATTTGACCAATTAATGTCCTTTTGTTGAACAGTATTACTTCCAATATTATTTGCGTTTATAATACTAGTTCCTTCTTTATTATATATACTAGGAATAAACTTTATAAATGTAAGCTTATTTTGATAATTTATTAATGAGTTAGCATTATTATAGGTTACTTATAAAACCATATTCGTAGAGCTTGCGCCTTAAAATAATAAATTAAAGAGCTTGCGCTATTTATAGCTTTAAGTATTTTTTTTCTGCGCAAATAGGAGCCCTAGCATTAACAAAAAAAAATATAAAAATCACCGCGAGGCTAGCTAAAGCTAGTAAATAAGCTAAAAGTAATAAATATTTATTATGTTAAGACTAGCTATACTTTTTTATAAGGTTAATAGGCTTCTGGCTTTTTTTTAATAAAAAAAGCACTACAAACAAAGTTTAAAATCATGTTCATAATTGTATCCAAATATATAAAAATTCTTTATTTTATTAAAATGTTATTATCCTCCTTATTACCAATACCTTTAATAGGAAAAATTATAGTCTCTACTATAGATTCATATAAAAATACATCTATTAAATCTATAGCATTAATAACAAGTATTATTAATTTAACCACATCATTAATAAAATTTATATTATTTAATAGTAGTACTAATCAATTTCAATATATACAAGAACATTATAATGTTCAATTATTTGATATATATTTAGGAATAGATGGTATATCTATCTATTTTTTATTATTAACTACAATAATAATGCCTATAGCTTTATTATCTAATTGAGATTCAATTAAAGAAAACGTTAAATCATATTTAATTATTATGTTATTATTAGAAACATTATTATTAGCTGTATTCAAGGCTTTAGATATTATGTTATTCTATATTTTTTTTGAAAGTATATTACCTCCTTTATTTATATTAATAGGTATATTCGGATCAGATAATAAAGTAAATGCAAGTTATTATTTATTTTTATATACATTATGAGGTTCATTATTCTTATTATTATCAATATTAAGTATATCATCTATTATGGGTAGTACTGATTTTGATACATTATTTAAATTAAATTTTGAATATACAACACAAGTATTCCTATTTATTGGTATATTTATAGCTTTTGCTGTAAAAACACCAACAATATTTTTAAATAATTGATTATTAAAAGCTCATGTTGAAAGTCCTTTAGGGGGTAGTATAGTATTAGCTGGTATAGTATTAAAATTAAGTTTATATGGTATATTTAGATTAATATTGCCTATGTTACCTAAAGCATCATTAGATTATACATTTGTAATATATACAATAGCAGTAATTACAATAATTTATGCTAGTTTTAGTACATTAAGAACAACAGATATAAAAGAATTAATAGCATATAGTTCTGTATGTCATGCTGCAGTTTATTTAATAGGTGCATTTAGTAATACAATTCAAGGATTAGAAGGAAGTATAATCTTAGGGTTAGCTCATGGATTTGTATCAAGTGGGCTATTTATATGTGCCGGGGGTGTATTATATGATAGAACAGGTACAAGAAGTATATTCTTCTATAGAGGTGTAGCCCAATTAATGCCTATATTTGCCATATTATTCTTTATATTAGCATTAGGTAATTGTGGAGCTCCATTGACATTAAACTTTATAGGTGAATTTATGTCATTATATGGAATAATTGAAAGATTACCTGTATTAGGTGTATTTGCATGTTCATCTATAGTATTTTCAGCTGCATATACAATATATATGTTTAATAGAACAGCATTTGGTGGTACATTTACTAGATTTTTAGATGAAAGTGTATATGATGTAAATAAAAGAGAATTTATCTTATTATTTATATTAGTAGCATTTACAGTAATATTAGGAATTTATCCTTCTATTATATTAAACGTATTAGATTACTCAATGAATAATTTAATATATAGTGTATAATATAAATATATATATTATATAATTATGACTCTTTTTCGCGTTTATAAATTATAATATAAAAGTATAATAAAATGCCTCAATTAACACCTTTTTACTATATGAATGAAATAGTATTTGCTTTCGCAATCATTGTAATAGTATTATATATATCATCTAAATATATTTTACCAAGAATAGTTCGTTTATTCTTATCACGTATGTTTACTAATAATATATAATATTATTTTGTAACTTTAGCTTTGTTTACTATATTTTTAGTAAGCTAAGTAATAAATGCAATAATTCGTTTTTCTCAAGACATATATATAATTAGTAGTTCAAACTACTAATGTTAAATCAAAACATAAAGAGTTGCGCCTTCACAGAAATAAGAAGTCCCTTAGATCAATTTGAAATAAGAGATATCTTAAATTTAGAAATATTAGGTGGTAACTTACATTTATCATTAACAAATATAGGCTTATATTTAACAATTGGATGTATATTAGTATTAGGTTTATCTATATTAAGTACTAATTATAATAAATTAGTAAGTAATAACTGATCAATAGCTCAAGAATCTTTATATGTAACAATACATAATATAGTAACAAGCCAAATTAACCCTGGAAGAGGTCAAATCTATTTTCCATTAATGTATACATTATCTGTATTTATTTTAATAAATAATTTAATTGGTATGGTTCCTTATAGCTTTGCATCAACAGGTCATTTTGCATTAACATTTGCTTTAAGTTTCACAATCGTATTAGCAGCAACAATAATAGGATTTAAAGAACATGGATTAAAATTCTTTTCATTATTGGTACCAGCTGGTTGTCCTTTAGTGTTATTACCTTTATTAGTAACAATCGAATTAATATCTTATTTAGCTAAAAATGTTTCATTAGGATTAAGATTAGGTGCTAATATAACATCAGGTCATATGTTATTAAGTATATTAAGTGGGTTTGTATATAATATAATGAATTCAGGAATAATATTCTTTATAATAGGATTAATACCATTAACATTTATAATAATGTTCTCAGGATTAGAGTTAGTAATAGCCTTTATCCAAGCACAAGTGTTTGTAGTATTAGCTTCAGCATATATTAAAGACGGATTAGATTTACATTAATAGGCATAGCTTATAGTTTAATTTATTTTATTATGTATAGCTTATAACAATAAAAAGCTAGCCTAATATTGTAAGCTAAATTAATAGGTGTTCTTGCGCCATTTTTATGCGAAGCACGAAGCCGCTTTATTTTTTTTTTATTAATGCTAGGGCTCCTATTTGCGCAGAAAAAAATATAAAGCTATAAATAGCATGAAAAAATCTTAATAAAGTATATAAAGAGCTTGCGCCTTAATAGCGTAGCCTATAAAATTAAAGTAAAAGAAGAATTATGTAATTAGGGAAGCTTATATAATAATAATATTGAATATAAATATAATAAGATATAAATATTATAATAAGAAATTAATAAAAAGGTTTTTCGTAACTAATATATATAATGAAAATAATAATTTTCAATTAAAAGGTTCAATTTATAGTTTGCTAATAGTATTAGCTTGGTTAGCTAACTTAACAACTAAAGCTAGTAAGTTACAAAACATAATATAGTTTATTTCTTTTCTTTAAAAAATTAGAACATATAGTAATATAGTTGAGTTTGGTGATGGCTCTGATTGAACACTGTCCAAGTGCTTGACACATGCTAATCGAACGTTTTAATTAAGGCTGGTTTAGCTTATCATGTAAGTTAAATAGGCTTCGCCTATAAAGCTCATAATTAAAAAGTGGTGTACAGGTGAGTATAATAATATTTATGCCGGCCTTAGAGTGAAGATAAATTCTTCATATAATAAAGGGATTAAGTATTCCCGCTTTAAGAGGATGATAAATATTTTCGGGATAGGTAGTAGTGAAGGTTATGTCTTCACTAGCCTCAACTCCCGTAGTCGAAATTGAAAGGTTGATCGACCACATTGGGTCTGAAAAAAGCCCAATGCAAGTTAGTACAGCAGTGAGGAATATTGGTCAATGGCCTAACGGCTGAACTGGCAACTTGGAGAAGTGTTAAGTCTTTATTTTTGTATTGTAATAGGCTACCTTTTAATAAGCTATATGTAAATATAGTGCTTAATTATTAGGCGGAGTTCCTAACAGACAAATTAAAGATTAAATTAGTATTGAATGAAACTTTGTTTATATATCGATAATGACGATATATGTATTATGTCTTGACCAATTACGTGCCAGCAGTCGCGGTAATACGTAAAAGACTAGTGTTATTCATCTTAATTAGGTTTAAAGGGTACTCAAACGGTCTGTTTTGCACAAAAGACTAGAGTTATATAGAAGAAGGTAGTACCTTAAGTGTAGAGATAAAATTTAGTTATACTGGAGGGACTTAGAAAAGGCGTAGGCAACCTTCTAAGTAATAACTGACGTTGAAGGACGAAGGCATAGATCACGAACAGGACTAGTAACCCAAGTAGTCTTTGCAGTCAATGATGAATGCCATAGGTTAGATAAAAATTTAGTCTATAAATGAAAATGTAAGCATTTCACCTCAAGAGTAATGTGGCAACGCAGGAACTGAAATCACTAGACCGTTTCTGACACCAGTAGTGAAGTATGTTGTTTAATTCGATGATCCACGAAAAACCTTACCACAATTTGTATATTTTACAGGAGTTGCACGGCTGTCTTCAGTTGATGTTGTGAAACTATGGGTTGCATGAATTAACGCAATCCCTTGCTTTATTTTTGTTCGTACAAACTAGGGCTTAGTTAAAGCTATATCTAGTTACTATAAAGCATTTGACCCTATAATTAGGGAAGAAAAAAGGGAGTAAGACAAGTCATCATGGCCTTAATATTGTGGGCTATAGACGTGCCACATAAGCCTATACAAAGGGATGCGAAAATGTGAATTCTAGCAAATCTCCAAAATAGGAAATAAAAAGGATTGTAGTCTGAAATTCGACTATATGAATAAGTAATTACTAGTAATCGTGAATCACCATGTCACGGTGAATATTTATCGGATTGGTACTAACCACTCGTCGCATGCTGAAAGGAGTTTGTACAATAAGTTTGCTCTTTTATAATAAAAAAATAAAATAATTAGATTTTGTATATATTATTATAAAATTCTTCGTATGTATAGCTCTAATTAGTGTTAAGTCGAAATACGGTTCGCGTAGTGGAAGTTGCGCGGGAATAATTAATCCTGAACAATAGATAAGAGAGTTAGCTTAATGCTACTCTTAAGGAGGGTTCCTTTATTGGTAAGAAGGGCTGAACTGTAAATTTAGTACATTATAATGTTTTGAGGGTTCGAATCCCTCGTCTCCTATTAGATCTAGTAACTTAATAGGTAAAGGATTTCCTTGTCACGGAAATAGATGTCGGTTCGATGCTGATCTAGGTCGAGATTAATTTAAAGCACTACTATTTTTTTTAACAAAAAAAATATAAAGCAGTGGTTTGCTTTAACTCACAGGAAAAATCTCCATTGGCAGGGTAAGACACTTGCTATGTGTTATGTTTTTACATTTAGGTGTTCGATTCACCTTTTTTCCGTTAAAGTTCTTATAGCTCAACGGTAGAGCATAATACTGTTAATATTATGATAAATGTTCGATTCATTTTAAGGACTCATATATAAATAAAGAAATCTTTATTCAGTAAACTTAAGCTAGAAAATTAATAACAAAAAATATGACAAATTTAACAAGAAATCATTTTCAAGATCATCCTTTTCATTTAGTATCCCCTAGCCCTTGACCTTTATATACAAGTATATCATTGTTTACTTTAACTGTAAATGGTGCATTATCTATGCATTTATTTAGTAATAGCTATATAGTGTTCTTTATAGCTATGGCTACAGTTATAGCATCTATGACATTATGATTTAGAGATATTATAGCAGAAGGTACTTATTTAGGGAACCACACCCTTGCTGTACAAAAAGGATTAAATTTAGGTGTTATATTATTTATAGTATCTGAAGCTTTATTCTTTGCAGCCATATTCTGAGCATTCTTCCATAGTGCATTAACACCTACAGTAGAATTAGGAGCTCAATGACCACCTATGGGTATAGAACCTGTAAATCCTTTTGAATTACCATTATTAAATACAGTTATATTATTAAGTAGTGGTGCTACTATAACATATGCTCATCATTCTTTAATAAAAGGTGAAAGAAAAGGTGCTATATATGGAAGTATCTTTACAGTAATATTAGCATTAATATTCACTGTTTTCCAAGGTATAGAGTATTCAGTATCATCATTTACTATTAGTGACGGTGTATTTGGTACATGTTTCTTTTTTGGAACAGGGTTCCATGGATTACATGTTATAATAGGTACAATATTTTTTGCAGTAGGTCTATGAAGAATTATATCATATCATTTAACAGATCATCACCATTTAGGTTATGAAGCAGGTATATTATACTGACATTTTGTGGATGTAGTTTGATTATTCTTATATGTATCAATGTATTATTGAGGTTCTTAATATAGAAACTTAAGATATATATCTTAATAATTATTATTAAGATAAGCGGGTATAGGTTAAAGGTAGACTTTTCACTTTCCACCTGAAATTTGTCAGTTCGATTCTGACTACCCGTATATTTAATATCATAATATTATATTATATCTTTTTAACCGGTTATAAATTAACTATGATTTGATCTATACATGAATATTATTTTTCAGGTTATACTGTAGAATTCTTAGATATATTAAGTGTTATAGCAGTATTATTCGGTATAACAGTAATTATAAATAAAAACCCTATAGGTTCTTTATTATTTTTAATAGGGTTATTTGCTTCAATTTCAGTCTATTTAATATTATCAGGATTAACATTTATTGGTTTTTCTTATTTAATAGTATATATAGGAGCAGTATCTATTTTATTTTTATTTATATTAATGCTTATTAATATAAGAACAAGTGAATTACAAAGTAATAATGTAAATAGTATACCTTTAGCTTTATTTATAGGTATATTATGAAATTACAGCTTATTCCAATTATTACCTTATACTTTATCAATAAATACTAATAATTGATTATTAGGATCTTATAATTATAATAATATATTACCAATTGTCAATAACATCGATACAAGTAATATAATGTTTGTAACAAGTAATAACTGAGACGGTACAATGACAGAAACAAGTCATATTTCAACAATAGGAAATATATTATATACATCATATAATATGTGATTATTCTTATCAAGTATAATATTATTATTAGCAATGACGGGTGCTATAATAATAACAATAAAACAAGACAGTAGAAATGAGTAAACTGCTATAACATAATGAAAAATATATACCATTTATCCCCTGGCTGAGCTTTCTCCTATTTTTTATAAAGGATAATCTTCATTTTCAGCGTCTATAGCTTGCGTTATTTTTATGCGCAGCCGCACCCCTTTTATTTTTTTTTATTAATGCTAGGGCTCCTATTTGCGCAGAAAAAAATATAAAGGATATAGTACGTTCTACTTGTTAATTGACACGAAGTATAAACTAAGGGAGAATATGAATACAGACTTGCGCGATTTATACTTGCGCAGAAAAAAATATAAATTATCTATAATTAATATAATAAGGTGCTATAGTAATAATTATAAAAAAGAAAACAATTAATATGAAATAAAGCTCTTTATATATGCAGTAGGCGTAACCTATTATAGCTATATAAACTAAAACTATAGCATTTTTAAAGCTAACATAAGCGCTTCGCATAAATGGTAGAGGAATTAGTTCAATTGGTAGAGCATTTGTTTTACACACAAAAAGTTGTAGGTTCGAATCCTGCATTCCTTAACAAGATTCCTTAGCTTAATCGGTAAAGCATATTATTGATAATAATAAGTTCTGCGTTCAATTCGCGGAGGAATTATTGTTAGCTTGCTCAGCAAGTTAAGCAAACTAAAGCTAGAGAATTGGCCGAGTGGTTTAAGGCGATAAGTTTGAGTTTTATTAGGTGATAAACCTGCATCCGTTCGAATCGGATATTCTCTGAAAGAGTATAGTTTAATAGGCAAAATACGAAGCTTCAACCTTCAGGTTCTTGGTTCAAATCCAAGTACTCTTGTATAATAAATTCGGATTAGGGCCGGGCGGTCAGGCACTTCGTTTGGGACGGAGATTAGTTATGTTCGATTCATAATAATCCGAATATTAGAACA